AGAAAGTAATCATAATAATATGTTTAACACAACTTTGGGTATGTGCCCTTTGCTCGAGGCTTTCCTGTTTCCGGGAATTAAAAGTGTGTGACGGTTAAGTCTGGGTTGGGTGTCTCTTATTTTGTACATTAGCAAGTGAATTATTGTAATATGTTTAACACAACTTTGGGTATGTGCCCTTTGCTCGAGGCTTTCCTGTTTCCGGGAATTAAAAGTGTGTGACGGTTAAGTCTGGGTTGGGTGTCTCTTATTTTGTACATTAGCAAGTGAATTATTGTAATATGTTTAACACAACTTTGGGTATGTGCCCTTTGCTCGAGGCTTTCCTGTTTCCGGGGGGTTTTCAGGATGAATATAAGTTTACGAGTTTAGGGGGGGTAGGGGGGGGTTTACCCGAAAAAAATCGTAAGTTTCGGGGGGGCGCACCTTAGATATATTAGGGGAAAAAATAATTATTTATGCTCATGATATCAGTTATGCAATTCTTCTAATACAAATCTTTCTAACATAAATTCAATTGGTTAAAAGCAAAGTAAATGTACTACCTTGTCAACGTACCTTAGCGCTGCACTGTGAAATGCCAAATGAAAGGAGGACAAAAAAAAATAACCATGTCCTTTAGGATGAATGCCCGCATGTGGGGTCACGGTTTCTTTAGTCTTACCACCAATTGACCAAGGATCTGCTGGGTGGAAAGAATGGGGATCGACTTATCAATCAATGACCCTGAAATAGTGATCTAGATGTGTTATTTATTCCAAATGCGATGCAAGGAGGGTTGTTTAACTTCTTTGGGCTAACTTTGTTTAAATCATGTTATGTGAGACTTGTTTGAATGGGTTCGTGATTTATGATGTTAGTTTTACATTTTATTTCATTAAATAATTGAATATATTATTGTGGTATGCAGTTATGTAATTCTTGAATGAATGTATTTTGTTATACCTTGAAAGATATTTGATGAATGAATGGTCAAAGTAAATTAATGGGGATAATACATATATTTGTGTCAATATCATACAGTATATGTTCGATATAAATGTATGGGGAAAATTCATATATGTATTCAAAGAATAGTTAAATTTAGAATGCTAGCTTTGGGAGCTAGGGGTGGGAGTTAAAATCTCCCTTCTTTGAAGCAGTAGGGGGGATTTTAACCTCCGGCGGCCGGTTTACAAGACCGGCGCTCTGACACTGAGCTACAACTGCAGCCTGTCTGAAGAAGTTTATTTTCCAATAGACCTGCTATTGGAAAGAGACAGAGGAAAATGGAGAAGTAGAGGAGAGATGCAACTTGTCCAATGATAATGTAGGGGTGTTCTACAGGCATTCCTCCAATTCATGTCAGAATAATCACATCTGCTACTAGGGTTCAGAGTAGGAATTGGGATAGGGGACGGAATGTTAGGCCTCGTTGTTTTGATGTGTGAAGAAGGGGGACAACTATAAGGACCAGGATTGATGCAAGTAGGGCAAGGACCCCTCCAAGTTTATTGGGGATGGATCGTAAAATGGCATAGGCAAATAGGAAGTATCATTCTGGCTTGATGTGAGGAGGTGTTACAAGTGGGTTGGCAGGTGTGAAGTTGTCTGGGTCTCCTAGGTAGTTTGGGGAGAATAGTGCTAGGGATGTGAGGGCAGTAAGTATGATGGCAAAGCCTAGGAGGTCTTTATAGGAGAAGTATGGGTGGAGTGGGATTTTGTCTGCATCTGAGTTTAGACCCAGGGGGTTATTGGAGCCAGTTTCGTGGAGAAAGAGGAGGTGAAGGATTGTGACGGCAAGGATGACAAAGGGGAAAAGGAAGTGGAAAGCGAAGAAGCGGGTTAGGGTTGCATTGTCAACTGAAAACCCTCCTCAGATTCATTGGACAAGGGTGTTACCTACATAGGGAACAGCAGACAGGAGGTTGGTAATAACTGTAGCCCCTCAGAATGATATTTGGCCTCATGGTAGGACGTAGCCAACGAATGCAGTCATTATTACTAAGAGAAGGAGGACTACACCAATATTTCATGTCTCCATGTAAAGGTATGAGCCATAGTAAAGCCCTCGGCCTACATGAAGGTAGATGCAGATGAAAAAGAAAGAGGCTCCGTTGGCATGTAGGTTTCGGATTAGTCAGCCGTAGTTTACATCTCGGCAAATGTGGGCTACGGATGAAAAAGCAGAAGAGATGTCAGCAGTGTAGTGTATTGCGAGGAAGAGGCCTGTGACGATTTGTACAATGAGACAGAGGCCTAAGAGGGAGCCAAAGTTTCATCATGCAGAAATATTGGATGGGGCTGGGAGGTCCACAAGTGCGTCGTTTGCAATTTTTAATAGTGGGTGAGTTTTTCGTAAGCTGGTCATTAGAGTTTCCTGTAGTTGAATAACAACGGTGGTTTTTCAAGTCATTAGTCCTGGTTAGAACCCGGGCAGGAATGATGGTTTATATTATGTGTGTCTTTATGTTAGGACTTGTGCTGGGTGTGGTGGTGGTTGCTTCAAACCCTTCTCCTTATTTTGGGGCCTTGGGGTTGGTTGTAGTTTCAGGGATGGGGTGTGGGATGTTGATGGGGCATGGGGCTCCTTTCTTATCATTGGTGCTGTTTTTGATTTATTTAGGGGGGATGTTGGTTGTGTTTGCCTATTCTGCTGCTTTGGCTGCTGAGCCGTTTCCTGAGACTTTAGGTAGTCGGTCAGTTGCTATGAATGTGGCAGGTTATGTTACAGGGGTGGTTATTGGGGCTAGTTTTTTCTGAGATGGGTGATTTGGGGGTCTCTGATTAACAGTTGATGAGGGGGCAGAGTTTTCCTTGTTGCGGGCAGATGTGGGTGGGGTGGCTGTGATATATTCTTCAGGGGGGCTGATGTTGGTTTTAAGTGCATGGGTGCTTCTTCTGACTCTTTTTGTAGTGTTGGAGGTTTGTCGAGGGTTAAGCCGGGGGGCTCTTCGGGCTGTTTAAAGAGTTAGAAGGAGGAGGGCTAGGGCAAATGTTAGGAAGAAAAGGGCTAGGAAGGTTTTCACTATTCCTTGTTGAGCATTACTTGTTGTTGTAACTAGAGGGAGGTTGGTTGAAAAAATGGCTTTAGGCCCTACTTTTTCTAGTCATGTTTGGTCTACTATTTGGGAGGCAATATATTGACCTAAGATGAGATTTATTTTTGGTGGGAGGCGGTGAATGATGGCTGGGAAGAAACCAAGTATATTAGAGAAGTGATGGGTTGCCAGGGTGGGGGTTGATTTGTACTGTTTGGTTGTGAGGTTGGCCAGTTCTAGTGCAATAAGAAGGCCAGTAATTGTTACTAGCAGGGCTGCTAATTTTAGGAGAGGGGGTATTGTTATCACTGGGGTTTTAGGTAAAACGATGTTGGCAGTGATAAATAGACCAGCTACAATGCTGCCTCAGGCGAGTCGTTTGATTGGGTTAATTACTGCAGGGTCATTTTCATTGATGGGGGATAATGAGTTGAATCGTGGGTGGCCTATAGTCACAAAGAAGACTACACGAAGACTGTAAATGGCAGTGAAGGAGGTGGCAATAAGAGTTAAGATGAGGGCTCAGGCATTAAGGTGGGATGTGTTTAGGGCTTCAATGATTGCATCTTTAGAGAAGAAGCCTGCTAAGAATGGGGTGCCTGTTAAGGCGAGGCTGCCAATTGTCAGGCAAGAGGAAGTGAAGGGAGCAAGGTGGTGTATTCCTCCTATTTTGCGAATGTCCTGTTCATCATTTAGGCTGTGGATTAGTGAACCAGAGCACAGGAATAGCATGGCTTTGAAGAAGGCATGGGTGCAAATGTGTAGGAAGGCAAGCTGGGGTTGGTTAAGGCCGATAGTGACTATTATTAGTCCTAGTTGGCTTGAGGTAGAGAAGGCAACAATTTTTTTAATGTCATTTTGGGTGAGGGCACATGTTGCTGTAAAGGGGGTTGTTAGGGCTCCCAGGCATAAGCATGTTGTCAGAATTAGGGGGTAGTTTTCTATTAGAGGGCTTGTTCGGATGAGTAAGAAAATCCCAGCAACAACTATTGTGCTTGAGTGCAGTAGGGCAGATACCGGGGTGGGACCCTCTATGGCAGAGGGGAGTCAGGGGTGGAGGCCAAATTGGGCAGACTTGCCAGTTGCAGCAATGATTAAACCCAGGAGTGGAAAGGTCAGGTCTAGGTTGTGGGGGGCAGAGAAGATTTGTTGAAGTTCTCAGGAGTTTAGGTTTGTGGCTATTCAGGCTATTGCAAAAATTAGTCCAATATCTCCCACTCGGTTATACAATACTGCTTGGAGGGCAGCGGTGTTTGCATCTGCTCGGCCGTACCACCAACCGATGAGCAGGAAAGACATAATGCCTACCCCCTCTCAGCCAATGAAGATCTGGAATATGTTGTTAGCTGTTACTAGGATAATTATGGCAATGAGAAAGGTTAGAAGGTATTTGAAAAATCGGTTTATGTTTGGGTCGGCGTGTATGTATCAGGAGGCAAATTCTAGGATGGACCAGGTTACATAGAGGGCGACAGGGGTGAAAATAAGTGAGTAAAAGTCAAACTTTAGGCTAATGTTTACATCAAATAGTAGGGTGTTTATTCAGGTCCAGTTGGTGGTAATGATTTCTGCACCTTCAGAAATAAATAGAAATAGGGGGAGAAGGCTAACAAAAAATGCTAGTTTAACAGCTGTTTTTACTTGCTTGATGGCTCAGTCTTGGGGCTTAGGGTCTGGGGCAAGTGTTGTGAGTAGGGGGTAAAAAAGTAGGGAGAAGATAATAATGAGGCTGGTGGATATTATTAGAGGGGTGGGGTGCATAGCTTTCACTTGGATTTGCACCAAGAGTTTTTGGTTCCTAAGACCAATGGATGAGCTGTTATCCTTTAAAAGCATGCGAGGGAGCTTCGGGATTCAACCGAGGGCACAAAGATTAGCAGTCTTTGTTGCTGGCAAGCCTCTCTCGGTGGACAAGGGGACTTTAACCTCTGTCTTTAGAATCACAATCTAATATTTTTGTTAAACTATGCCTACATGAGGTTCATCCTCAAATTAATTCTGGCTTTGCAATTAGTAGGATAAGTGGCAATAGGTGGAGGGCTAGGAGGAGATGTTCTCGGGTGTGGGAGGGGTCGAGAGCAATGATGTGTTGAGGGACGGTGCCTCGTTGTGTTATAAGGAACATGTAAAGTGAATAGCCAGCTGTGATTAGTGTGCCAGCTCCTGTGAGTGCAATTGTGGCTCAGGATCAGTTAAATAGAGAGGTGATGATTATTAGTTCTCCTATGAGGTTGGGGAGAGGGGGGAGAGCCAGGTTTGCTAGGCTGGCAATAAATCATCAGGAGGCTATTAGTGGTAGAATTATTTGTATTCCTCGGGCTAGGACTATTGTTCGGGTGTGGGTGCGTTCATAGTTAGTGTTTGCAAGGCAGAAGAGGGCAGAGGAAGTAAGTCCGTGGGCAATTATAAGGATTAAGGCCCCTGTGAATCCCCAGGGTGTTTGGATTAAGATACCCCCTGCTACAAGGCCTATGTGTCCAACAGAGGAGTAGGCAATTAGAGATTTTAGGTCAGTCTGTCGTAGGCAGATGGAGCCTGTTATTACGACTCCCCAGAGGGCTAGGATAATAAAGGGGTAGCTTAGTTCTTTGGTGAGGGGCTCGAGTACAACTATCATACGTATCATGCCATAGCCGCCAAGTTTTAGAAGAACGGCAGCTAGTACTATTGAGCCTGCAATTGGAGCTTCTACATGGGCCTTGGGGAGTCATAGATGTATGCCGTAGAGTGGCATCTTTACAAGGAAAGCAAGTAGGCAGCCTGCTCATCAGATTTTATCTGCAGCTGAGGCTATGGGGAAAGTGGGGGCATATTGAAGGGTAAGGAGGGAGAGGGTGCCTGTAGCATTTTGTAGGAGGAGAAGGGCAACCAGAAGGGGTAATGATCCTGCAAGGGTATAAAATAAAAAGTATGTTCCAGCATTTAAACGCTCTGTTTGGTTTCCTCAACGGGTAATGAGGATTAAGGTTGGCACTAGGGTGGCTTCAAATATGACATAGAACAGGAGTACTTCGGTTGCAGAGAAGGCTATAATGAGGAAAATTTGTAGTGAGGTGAGTAGGGAAATATATATTCGTTGGCGGTTGATTGGCTCTGTTGATATATGGTTTTGGCTTGCTAAGATTATTAGGGGGAGAAGTCAGCAGGTTAGAACAAGAAGGGGTGTAGATAAGGGGTCTAGTGCTATGAAGGAGTTGATAGAGTTTCAGCCTGTTATGTGGGGGGAGTGAAGTCACAGTATGCTTAACACTGCAATAATTAGGCTGTGGGCAAGGGCTGTGGGTCATACTAACTTTGTGGGGGAAAGCCAAGTGGTGGGAATGAGCATAATTGTTGGTAGAAGAATTTTTAGCATTGTAGAAGGTTGAGGCTTTGTAAATGGTCGGTCCCATGTGTTCGGGCTGTAGCAACTAGTAGGGCGAGGCCTGCACTTGCTTCACAAGCAGAGAATGCAAGAAGAAGCATGGGGGAGGCCGAGAAGCTTGTTGCATTGAGTTCGAGGGTTCAGAGGGAGAGGGCAAGGAAGAGTGAGAGTATTATGCCTTCTAGGCAAAGAAGGGCTGACAGTAGGTGGGTGCGATGAAATGCAAGACCTGCCAGGCCTAAGATGAAAGCTGTTGAGAAAGTGAAATGTGTGGGGGTCATTAGGTAATTGTGGACTTTAACCACGAGCTTTTGAGCCGAAATCAAATATTTTAATTAAAATAATTACCTATTCAGCTCATTCGAGGCCCCCCTGTAATCACTCATAGATAAGGCCGAGGGTGAGTAGGACTAGTACAAGGGCTGCTCAGAAAAAGGTGGTTAAGGGGCTTGGGAGTTGGTCTCCTCAGGGGAGTGGGAGCAGTAAAGCAATTTCTAGGTCAAATAGGAGGAATAAAATGGCTACAAGGAAGAATCGTATTGAGAAAGGAAGACGGGCAGAGCCAAGGGGGTCGAACCCACATTCATAGGGGGATAGTTTTTCTTGATCTGGTGTAATTAAAGGGAGCCAGAAAGAGACGACTGCTAGGACTGTTGAGAGAGCAATGGCAATAAAAATTACAGTAGAAATAAGGTTCATTATCTTTCCTTGGATTTTAACCAAGACCAGGTGATTGGAAGTCACTTATACTAGCATTAGTACTAGAAAGATATGAGCCTCATCAGTAGATGGAGATGTAGAGGAATAGTCATACTACGTCAACAAAGTGTCAGTATCAGGCTGCTGCTTCAAAGCCAAAGTGGTGTTCAACTGTAAAGTGGTAGTTGAGTTGGCGAAGAAGGCAAACTGCTAGAAAGGTTGTGCCAATAATAACATGAAGTCCATGGAATCCTGTGACTACAAAAAAGGTTGAGCCGTATACACCATCAGCAATTGTAAATGGTGCTTCATAGTATTCTATGGCTTGGAGAAATGTGAAGTAGCCTCCTAGAAGGATAGTTAATGCTAAGGATTGAATGGCTTGTTTTCGTTCACCTTCTATGATGCTGTGGTGAGCCCATGTGACTGTGACCCCAGAGGCTAGGAGAACAGCTGTGTTTAGGAGAGGTACCCCAAAGGGGTCAAGGGGGGTAATGCCTGTGGGAGGTCAGCAGCCGCCAATTTCTGGGGTAGGGGCTAGGCTTGAGTGGAAGAAGGCTCAGAAGAAACCTAGGAAGAAGAAGACCTCTGAGGTGATAAACAGGATTATGCCGTATCGGAGGCCTTTTTGGACGGGGGGTGTGTGGTGTCCCTGGTATGTGCCTTCTCGGACAGTGTCTCGTCATCATTGGTACATGGTTAAAAGGAGGAGGATTGTCCCAATTGCTATTAGGGACATCTTGTTGTAATGGAATCAGATAGCTAGGCCAGAGGTTATTAGAAGTGCAGCAACTGCTCCTGTCAGGGGTCATGGGCTGGGGTCTACTATGTGGTATGCATGTGCTTGGTGGGCCATAAACGTTTTCTTGAAGATAGAGGCTTAAGAGTAGTACGAATACATAAGCCTGGATTATAGCTACAGCAATCTCTAGGACTGTGAGCATGACTAGGACAATAGATGTTAAAATTGCTACAGTAGGCATTATGCATAGGAGGGAGTAGGCTGCTGTGGAAATTAGGTGCATGAGTAGATGTCCGGCTGTAAGGTTGGCTGTAAGCCGAACCCCCAGGGCCACAGGACGGATAAAAAGGCTAATAGTTTCGATAATAATTAGAACTGGGATGAGGGGGATGGGGGTGCCTTCTGGGAGAAAGTGAGCTAGTGATTTTGTGGGCTGATTTCGCATTCCAATTAAGACAGTAGCAAGTCAAAGAGGGACTGCCAGTCCTAAATTCACAGACAACTGAGCTGTAGGTGTGAAAGTGTAGGGCAGAAGGCCTAACATATTAAGAGATATTAAAAATAATATTAGGGCTGCAAAGATAAGGGCTCACTTATGGCCCCCTGTGTTTAGTGGTTTTAGAAGCTGTGATGTGAAGTTGCTGATAAAGGAGTTTTGTAGTGTTAGCATGCGGTTAGTAATTCATCGGTTGGCAGGGGCAGGGAAGAGAAGTCAGGGTAGGACAAAAGCAAGGGCAATCAAGGGGATGCCTAGTAGGACGGGGCTAATAAATTGGTCAAAGAGGCTAGTTGCTATCATGATCAGGTTCAGTGGGTAGTTTTTTCAGTTTGTGTGGTTTGAGGGGCAGGTTCATTTGGGAACTCATGGTTAAGTGTTTTTGGGATGGCGATTGTGGTGAAGACAAGTCATGAAAAGACTAGAAGGGCAAACCATGGGGAAGGGTCTAATTGGGGCATGTCACTAAGGGTGGTTGGAAAGCACCAATCTCCAGCTTAAAAGGCTGACGCTGTGGGTCCGATTTAGCTTCTTAGTGAGGCGTCTTCAAGTATTAGGGTGGATCAGTCTTGGAAGAAATTTAGGGGAACTGCTTCAACCACAATAGGTATAAAGCTGTGGTTTGCACCACAAATCTCTGAACATTGGCCGTAGAAAACCCCAGGGCGCGAGGCAATAAAAGCTGTTTGGTTTAATCGTCCTGGTACAGCATCCATTTTTACTCCTAGGGCAGGAACAGCTCATGAGTGGAGTACATCTTCTGCAGTTACTAGAACTCGGATGGGGGCTTCAGTTGGGACAACCATGCGGTGGTCGACTTCTAGGAGTCGAAACTGTCCAGGGGTTAAGTCTTGGGTTGGGACTATGTAGGAGTCAAATGCAATTTCTTGGTAGTCAGTATATTCGTAGCTTCAGTATCATTGATGTCCAATTGCTTTGACTGTTAGGTGGGGGCTGGTTACTTCATCCATCAGGTATAGGATTCGTAGTGATGGGAGGGCAATAAGGATGAGGATAATAGCTGGGAGGATGGTTCAAATAATTTCAATTTCTTGGGAGTCTAGAATATACATATTTGTAAGCTTAGTTGTCACTATTGCCACAATAATGTAAAGAACAAGAGTGCTGATAAGGAAGACAATTATAAGGGCGTGGTCATGAAAGTGAAGAAGCTCTTCTATGACTGGTGATGCTGCATCTTGAAATCCTAGTTGTGAGGGATGTGCCATTAAATAAGATACGTGGGGGTCTAACCCACGATTTTGCCTTGACAAAGCAATGTATTGTCTTCTATACTAGTATCTTATTAAGAAAGTGACAGAGAGGCTATGTGGCCGGCTTGAAACCGGTTTATGGAGGTTCGAGTCCTTCCTTTCTCGTTAGTGGTTGGCCTGAACTTGAACAAATGCAGGCTCTTCAAATGTGTGGTAAGGAGGTGGGCAGCCATGCATTCATTCAATGTTTGTTGCTGTTAGTTCAACAGAAGACACTACTCGTTTAGCAGCAAAGGCTTCTCAGATGATAAATAAGAATAAGATAACAGCAGTTAGGGAGATTAGAGATCCTAGGGAAGAGACTGTATTTCATAGTGTGTAGGCATCTGGGTAGTCAGAGTATCGTCGGGGCATGCCAGCTAGACCAAGGAAGTGTTGGGGGAAGAAAGTTAAATTGACTCCTACGAATATTACACCAAAGTGGATTTTTGATCATGTGTTGTGTAGGGTGTAGCCTGAGAGTAAAGGGAATCAGTGAACAAAGCCGGCCATGATGGCAAAGACAGCTCCCATTGAGAGTACATAGTGGAAGTGGGCTACTACATAATAAGTGTCATGTAGCATGATGTCTAGTGAGGAATTTGCCAGGACAATGCCTGTAAGCCCTCCAACAGTAAACAGGAAAATAAAACCCAGGGATCAAAGAAGTGGAGTTTCTCATTTGATTGCACCTCCATGTAGGGTTGCTAATCAGCTGAATACTTTTACCCCTGTTGGAATGGCAATAATTATTGTAGCAGAGGTGAAGTACGCTCGTGTATCAACATCCATTCCAACAGTAAACATGTGATGGGCTCAGACAATAAATCCGAGTAGTCCGATGGCCATTATAGCCCATACCATGCCCATATAGCCAAATGGTTCTTTTTTCCCTGCATAATAGGCAACAATGTGTGAAATCATACCAAAGTCTGGAAGAATTAGAATGTATACTTCAGGGTGACCAAAGAACCAGAACAGGTGTTGGTAAAGAATGGGGTCACCTCCTCCGGCAGGATCAAAGAAAGTCGTGTTCAAGTTTCGGTCTGTCAGAAGCATTGTAATACCGGCAGCTAAAACTGGTAGGGACAGAAGTAGGAGGACAGCCGTAATTAGAACAGCCCACACAAAGAGTGGGGTTTGATACTGAGAAATAGCAGGGGGTTTTATGTTTAAGATTGTTGTAATGAAATTGATGGCTCCAAGGATTGAAGAAATCCCAGCCAGGTGTAGGGAGAAAATGGTGAGGTCAACAGAGGCACCTGCATGGGCCAGGTTTCCTGCAAGTGGAGGATAAACTGTTCACCCGGTTCCTGCCCCAGCTTCTACCCCTGAAGATGCCAGGAGAAGCAAGAAAGAGGGAGGGAGTAGTCAGAAGCTCATGTTATTTATTCGGGGGAAGGCCATGTCGGGGGCTCCGATCATTAGGGGAATTAGTCAATTTCCGAACCCTCCAATCATGACAGGCATGACCATGAAAAAAATTATTACAAAGGCATGAGCTGTAACGATTACATTGTAGATTTGATCGTCTCCCAGGAGAGCACCAGGTTGACTTAGTTCGGCACGGATTAAAAGGCTCAGAGCTGTGCCTACTATCCCGGCTCAGGCACCAAATACTAGATATAGGGTGCCAATGTCTTTGTGATTAGTCGAAAAGAATCAGCGTGTGATTGCCACAGGTAAAATGGCTGAGTATTTAAGTGGTGGGTTGTAGCCCCATAAACAGAGGTTTGAGTCCTCTTTTTACCAAGCCCTGGGGTGTAAACATGTAAGATTGCAAATCTTGAGATGCAGATTGACGTCTGCCGGGGCTTTCCCCCGCCTTTGTCCCCAGTAGGCGGGGGAAAGGTAGATGGATGCTCGCTGGTTAGGGCGTTTAGCTGTTAACTAAAAGTTTGTAGGATCGAGGCCTTCCCATCTAGAAAGGCTTTAGCTTAATTAAAGTATCTGTTTTGCATGCAGAAGATGTGAGTTAGTGTCTCGCAAGTCTTATTCAGGGGCTGGGAGATTTTCACTCCCACTTAAGGCTTTGAAGGCCTTTGGTCTAGTATTATCCTAAGCCTCTTTAAAGGTTTATGAGGGCTATAATTGCTGGGGACAGGGGAAGGAGGAGGATTGTTGCTGGGGTGGCTAGTGCTAGAAGGAGGGAGGGGTGGTTAGTGGGTAGTCGTCATAAACTTGTCCCAGCTATGTTGTTTGGTGGTATTGTTAGGGTTATTGCATAACAGAGGCGGAGGTAGAAGTAGAGGCTTAATAAAGCAGATATGGCTGCAATTACAGCTGTTGTAGGGAGCTGTTGTTTTGTTAGTTCTTGTAGGATGAGTCATTTTGGTAGGAAGCCTGTTATTGGGAGAAGGCCCCCTAGTGATAGAAGAAGCAGGGGTGTAGCAGCTGTTAGTAGGGGGGCTTTGGCTCATGATGTTGCTAGGGAGTTAATGTTTGTTGCTTTGTTGTTTTTTAGGGTTAAGAATGCTGCAGTTGTCATTACTAAGTATGTTAATAGGGCAAGAAGGGTGAGGGAAGGGGCGAACTGGATAATCAGGAGTATTCAGCCTAGGTGGGCAATTGAAGAGTAAGCTAGGATCTTTCGTAATTGTGTTTGGTTAAGGCCTCCTCATCCTCCAACTAAGGTAGATGTTAGGCCCAGGATAATTAGTAGTTCTTGGCTAGGGCAGGGTATTTGTAGGAGAAGAGCAAATGGGGCTAGTTTTTGTCATGTTGAGAGGATGAGGCCTGTGGTGAGGGTTAGTCCTTGGAGGACTTCTGGTAGTCAGGTGTGAAGGGGGGCTAAGCCAAGTTTAAGGGCTAAGGCTAGGGTAATCATAGCTGTGGGAATAGGGCGGGTTATAAGTGTAATGTCTCATTGGCCTGTAAGCCATGCATTGGTAATGCTTGCAAATAATAGGGTGGCTGCGGCTGTTGCCTGGGTGAGGAAGTATTTAGTAGTTGCTTCAATTGCTCGAGGGTGGTGGTTTTGGGCTATTAGGGGGACGATGGCTAGGGTATTGATTTCTAAGCCCATTCATGCTAAGAGTCAATGTGAGCTGGAGGCAGTAATGCTAGTGCCTAGGACTAGCCCAAAGATGAGGAGGGCTGTAATGTAGGGGTTCATTAGCAAAGGAAGGGGTTTAACCAACATGTTTGGGGTATGGGCCCAAAAGCTTATTTAGCTGACTTTACTAGGAAGTGGTGTAGTGGAAGCACTAAGAGTTTTGATCTCTTTAGATTGGGTTCGAGTCCCTTCTTCCTAAGGAGGCGGAGGGACTTTAACCCTCATTTTTCACTCTATCAAAGTGGCCCTTTGTTTCAGGCACGGCTCCTGTTTTAAAGCTGAGGTGGTAGGCCTGCAAATGCCACAGGTAAGGAGAGGTGTCAGATTACAAGGGCTAGGGTGAGAGGGAGGAAGTTTTTTCAAATTAGGTGTATAAGTTGGTCATATCGGAAGCGGGGGTAGGAGGCACGCACCCATAGAAATAAGACTGACAGCAGGGCTGCTTTGGTTATCAGGTTAATTGTTGTAATTTCTGGGTAGTATGGGAGGTGGGAGGCCCCCAGAAATAGAGTTGCAGAGAGTGTGTTTATTAAGAGGATGTTAGCATATTCTGCAAGGAAAAATAGGGCAAATGGTCCTCCTGCATACTCTACATTGAAGCCTGAAACGAGCTCAGATTCTCCCTCTGTTAGGTCGAAGGGGGCCCGGTTTGTTTCTGCCAGGGTAGAGATATATCATATTGCAGCCAGGGGTCAGGCCGGGAATACTAGTCAGATGCTTTCTTGTGTGATGTTAAATGTTTGGAGGGCAAAGCCCCCTGTAAAAATGATAGTACTAAGTAGGATTAGTCCAAGGCTAACTTCATAGGAAATTGTTTGTGCAACTGCTCGTAATGCTCCAATTAGGGCATATTTGGAGTTGGAGGCCCACCCGGCCCCTAGGACGGAGTATACTGCAAGGCTTGAAAGGGCCAGGATAAATAGGATGCTCAGGTTTAGGTCGGTAACAGGGTGGGGTAAGGGTAGGGGTGCTCAGAGGGTGAGTGCAAGCGTTAGGGCCAGGGTGGGGGCTAAAAGGAAGAGAAATGGGGAGGCTGTGGAGGGGCGTACTGGCTCTTTAATAAAAAGTTTTACCCCATCTGCAATTGGTTGTAATAGGCCATAGGGGCCAACTACATTAGGGCCTTTTCGTAGTTGTATGTAGCCTAGAACTTTTCGTTCCAGTAGAGTGAGGAATGCAACAGCTAGTAGGACGGGGACAATGTATGCAAGAGGGTTAATGATGTGTGTTAAGATTACTGAGATCATAGTTAAGGAGAGGACTTGAACCTCTGTTTAAAGGGCTTAGGTCTTTTGCATTTTTCCGGGCTCTGCCACCTTAACTTGCCTTTTTCTCTGGGGAGGGGGGGGGGTGTCCTCTTACCTAATTTAGTTGGTTTCATTAGGTGGGGGCAGGGCTTACTTTGAGCATGGGCCCTCTCTTTTCGGTCCTTTCGTACTAGAAAAGAGCACAGCATAGATAGAAACTGACCTGGATTTCTCCGGTCTGAACTCAGATCACGTAGGACTTTAATCGTTGAACAAACGAACCCTTAATAGCGGCTGCACCATTAGGGGGTCCTGATCCAACATCGAGGTCGTAAACCCCCTTGTCGATATGGGCTCTAAAAGGGGATTGCGCTGTTATCCCTAGGGTAACTTGGTCCGTTGATCGGCTTAGCCGGATCTTTTTGGTCAGATGTTCTGTTAGTGAGAGCTGTGGCTCTGGCTTTAAGGGAATTTTTCCCATTCCACATGGGGGTTTTTTGTTTCCCCGCGGTCGCCCCAACCAAAGACAGAAGGGCAGACACCATTTTGTTATTTTCATTAATCTGGGGTTTTAACATGGGCTGTCTTTTGTCTAAAGCTCCATAGGGTCTTCTCGTCTTATGTATGTATCCCCGCTTCTGCACGGGGGGATCAATTTCATTGACTGGAAAAAGGAGACAGCTTGGCCCTCGTTATGCCATTCATACTGGTCTCCATTTAAAAGACAAGTGATTACGCTACCTTCGCACGGTCAAAATACCGCGGCCGTTAAACTAACAAGTCACAGGGCAGGCGGGACCTCTTATATGTTTGTATGCAAGAGGCGATGTTTTTGGTAAACAGGCGAGGCCAGTGTTTGCCGAGTTCCTTCTTTTTCTTTTAGTCTTTCCTTGGGCACACCTGTGTGGGGTTAACGCTGAGGTTTTGGGAGGTTTTCTAGGTTAGGTTAGTTTTCTCATTTCCCTCTGGGGTTGGGGGCGTTAATTTTCAGTGTGGGTTCGTTCTGATGTAAACAGGTGCCTTGGAGGGGGTCTTGGCCCCCTTATTACTCATGTCAGCAGTGTCTCTTTTATGTTTGCATAAGAGGGCCTACTATTAAGTTAGGGGCTTAAGATGGGGGTGTCAGTATTTGGGGTGGGGCAAGGTACTTGAGCTTTAACGCTTTCTGTGTGGGTGGCTGCTTTTAGGCCTACTAAGGTATGTTGCCTTTTGGTTTTTGATCTTTAGCCTTCTTAAAAAGTTGTATCTTTTTTCAAGGGGGGTGTACCCCCCTTGAATAACTCTTTGAGCTTCTTGGTATCAGTTTTGGATATATATCAGGGTTGAATAAAGAAGATAAAAGGCTGAACTTCTGTTCATTTTGTAGGTAACCAGCTATAACTGGGCTCGTTAGGTCTGTCACCTCTACTCTAAGCTCATCCCACTCTTTTGCCACAGAGACGGGTTAGCCCTAATAGGCAGTCTTGGAGTAGCTCGCTCAGTTTCGGGGGTTCAAACTAAAGTGCACTTTGCTTGAAGGTTTCTGGCTGATTCATGATGCAAAAGGTACGAGGATTAGTCTCTGCTTTTTTTCTCTTTACTGGGTTGTTTCATTTCTCTTTCAGCTTTCCCTTGCGGTACTTTTTCTATTGCGTCTTATCCCTTTTCTATCGCCTATACTAAGGGGGAAAAATGGTTTGTTTGGTTTTTTTGGGGTTTTTGGGCTTAAATTAATGTTTATTTGTTGAGTTTGGAGTGGTGAGCTAGCTGTTGGGAGGTTTTAGTTCAGTGTGTCTCGATTTGCATGGGAATCTTCTCAGTGTAAGGGAGATGCTATTCTATTTAAGCTACACTCTGTTTTTTCCAAGTGCACCCTCCGGTACACTTACCATGTTACGACTTGCCTCCCCTTTGGCTTTTTAGGTTTTTATTTATTATTTTGATTTATTTGGGGAGAGTGACGGGCGGTGTGTGCGCGCTTCAGGGCCAGTTTCAGGGGGACACTCTATTTCACCCCTTACTGCTAAATCCTCCTTTAGATGTTTGTTTCAATGCATCATCCGTGTTCACTGTAGCAGTGAATGTAGCCCATTTCTTCCCCTCTCGTTGGCTACACCTCGACCTGGCGTTTTAGGTGGTACCAATTGTGCTCACTTTGAGTCCCTCATAGGGTAAGCTGACGACGGCGGTATATAGGCGGAATATACAAGAGAGGGTGAGGTTTAACGGGGGTCATCGGTTCTAGAACAGGCTCCTCTAGGGGGGTCTAAAGCACCGCCAAGTCCTTTGGGTTTTAAGCTGTAGCTCGTAGTTCCCTGGCAAATGGGGGTGTAAGGTGTGATCTGAGTTTAGGGCCAGGCATAGTGGGGTATCTAATCCCAGTTTGTTTCCTGGCTTTCGTGGGTTTGTAATGTTTAAAGCCACTTTCGTGGGGGTGCTTCCTGCCTTCGATAGCATATAACAACTTTGAAGGTGTTTGGCTTTAGTTGAGTATTTTACTAACCACTTTTACGCCGTTGGTTTGTCAACTTGGGCCTCTCGTATAACCGCGGTGGCTGGCACGAGTTTTACCGGCCCTCTTGATTTTAACTAAGTCAAGTTTACACTCATGGCTTAATGTTTACTACTGCTGAGTTCCCTTGGGGGTGTGGCTAAGCAAGGCGTTGTGGGCTAACTTAGGGTTGTGCCTAATGCCTGCTCCTTTATTCCGGGGGGGGAATAAGTAGGGCATTCTCACGGGGCTGCAGATACTTGCATGTATAAATTAAATCAAAGCTGACAGTAAAGTCAGGACCAAGCTTTTGTGCTTACGAGGCTTTCTAGGGCCTATCTTAACATCTTCAGTGTTATGCTTTAGTTAAGCTACGTTAGC